TGATTAATATATCAGAATATTTAGTGCCGGGTTACTTTTCACAAATTTTTAATAGGGACTTTCAGGCCAATTGGCGGATGCAATAAATAAAGATTAGTGCACATATATATATATATATATATATATAATGTGGATGCCAATTTATACCTCAACTTATTGGCCCACGCGTTCTTGAGTCCTCCTTGGTTTAGGGGTTTGACAAGGAAAACAGGATTCGCTGAGCGTAGGGGGGTAGGGGGGTTTGTCGCGTGAAAACCAAAAAAGGGGGCACTATATAAGGATAAGCTGAACAAGAGATGGATATGGTATGCACTTGACTTAAAAATATGTGGTTCTTAATTTATGTCTTACGATAATTAATATTTATTATCACATACAAGGAAAATGCTCAACCTTGAATAACATTTGAATTTGCACTCTGGGATGCCAAGTGAAATGAAAAAAGGAAAAAATACGTTATGCATATAAGAGAACGCTCGGCATGGTGGGTAACGAGACATATGTACTACACCATTAATCAGATGCCAGTATAATTATCCGAGGGTGGAATACTACAATATATGTTCCTGAAATAGGAACCAGATGCCAGTAATAGTTCACAGTGTGCGACCCCCACATTTTTTGTCCTTGATTCCATCATGCATGATATACCTTTATATAAATTAGTTGGTGGTTTCTTACTACATTAATATGGTTTAACGGGACTTTAGTTGTTTATTTAAAGGAGAAATTTGAGATCAAATTTTTAGGGAATTAATATATTACTCAATTTAAAATAATATTATTTGTGAGTTTTAATATTATGCTTATGCATACCTTAATATTTAGTACTTGCTTTGTGGTTAAAGTAATAAGATGGTGATAATACATATATGCACTAATGCATTAATGTAATATTATGCATATTATGTACTAGACCATAAGGGGTGGTCTACCCCAGAAAATAGTTTAGTTTAGAATTCTGGCTTTGGGAGCCAGTGGTGAGAGTTGAAATCTCTCTTTTCTGGGCGCTAGGGAGGAATTTAACCTCCGATCTTCGGATTACAAGACCGATGCTTTTAGACTAAGCTACTAGGGCAGGCTCATTCTAGTGCTTTATTTTCTAATCATCCTGCTAGTGGAATAAAGACAAGGAATAGTGCAAAGTATAGTACAGACGCGATTTGTCCAATAATGATATAGGGGTGTTCTACTGGCATCCCTCCGATTCACGTCAGGATAATCATGTCTGCAACCAGGGTTCAGAATAGGAACTGGGTGATTGGGCGGAATGTTAGTCCTCGTTGCTTCGAGGTGTGCAGCAGTGGTACCACCATTAATACTAGAATAGAAAATAGTAGTGCAAGGACACCTCCGAGTTTATTAGGGATCGACCGCAGGATGGCGTAGGCAAACAGGAAGTACCATTCTGGTTGAATATGTGGTGGGGTGACTAAGGGATTAGCGGGGGTAAAGTTTTCTGGGTCCCCTAGCAGGTTAGGGGAGAATAACGCTAGTAGTGTAAGAGCTAGGAGTATGACTACAAACCCAAGTAAGTCCTTGTACGTAAAGTATGGGTGAAAAGAGATTTTATCTGCGTCTGAGTTTAACCCAATTGGGTTGTTTGACCCTGTTTCGTGAAGAAACAGGAGATGCAAAACGGTTGCGGCGGCAATGACAAATGGTAACAGGAAGTGAAATGCGAAGAATCGTGTCAATGTAGCGTTATCTACTGAGAACCCGCCTCAAATTCATTGAACTAGTATGTCGCCCATGTATGGTACGGCGGATAGAAGGTTTGTAATTACTGTGGCCCCTCAGAAAGATATTTGGCCTCACGGGAGGACGTAGCCTACGAAGGCCGTTATCATAACTAGTAATAGAAGAATTACACCAATGTTTCAGGTTTCTTTATAGAGATAAGACCCATAGTATAGGCCCCGGGCAATGTGTATATAGATACAGATAAAGAAGAATGATGCTCCGTTAGCGTGGACGTTGCGGATCAGTCAGCCGTAGTTCACGTCCCGGCAGATGTGAGTGACTGACGAGAATGCGGTGGAAATATCTGAGGTGTAATGCATGGCCAGGAATAGGCCGGTTAGGATTTGAGTAGCTAAGCATAATCCCAGAAGGGACCCAAAGTTTCACCATACTGAAATGTTGGATGGTGCTGGTAGGTCAACCAGTGCGTCATTAGCAATTTTGATAAGGGGATGTGTTTTTCGTAGGCTTGCCATAGTGGTTCTTGTAGTTGAATAACAACGGTGGTTCTTCAAGTCATTGGTCTCGGTTAAAGTCTGAGCAAGAATTATGACCTATTTCATGTTTCTGTTATTAATAGCTTTGGTTGTGGGCTTAGTTGCTGTTGCTTCTAATCCTACGCCTTATTTCGCTGCGCTTGGTTTAGTGGTTGCGGCTGGGGTTGGGTGCGGAGTTTTGGTTGGCCATGGGGGTTCTTTTCTATCGTTGGTTCTTTTCTTAATCTATCTGGGGGGAATGCTCGTAGTTTTTGCCTATTCGGCAGCCTTGGCTGCTGAGCCTTTTCCGGAAGCTTGGGGTAGTCGGTCTGTACTGGGCTATGTTTTAGTCTATTTACTAGGGGTTAGTTTAGCGGCGGGGGTGTTTTGAGGGGGCTGGTACGAGGGCTCATGGGTAGTTGTGGATGGGTTAAAAGAGTTCTCTGCCTTGCGGGGTGACATTGGCGGTGTGGCTGTGATGTACTCATCTGGCGGGGCCATGTTGGTTATTTGTGCTTGGGTGTTGCTTTTAACTTTGCTTGTTGTGCTAGAGCTCACTCGTGGTTTAAGTCGTGGAACTCTTCGTGCGGTTTAAAGGAGGGCGGGGATAGTGGCTAGTACTAGGGTTAGGAGGAAGATGGTTAAGTATGTTTTGATTATTCCTCGTGAGATATCATTTGTGACTTTTGCCATGGTTATTTGTGTTAGTGCCAGGCCTTTTGGCCCGAGGGCTTCGAGCCACGTTTTGTCGAGTTGGGCGGCGGCTGATTGCCCTAGGGTAAGTTTGAGTTTCGGAAGGAGCCGGTGAGTAATTGCAGGGAAGAACCCCAGCATATTTGAGAAGTGATGTGTAGGAATTATAGGGGTAATTTTCATTTGCTTGCTTGTCATGTTGGCTAGTTCTATGGCTACTAGTAGGCCTACAATTGTTACCAGGAGGGCTGCCATTTTTAGGGTAGTTGGTATTGTCATAATTGGTGTTTTTATTGGCGGAAAGTTTTGTGTAATAATAAGTCCTGCGACGATGCTTCCTCAGGCAAGTCGCTTGATGGGGTTAATTACTAGTGGGTTATTTTCATTGATGGGGGGCAGGGATAGGAATCGAGGGGTTCCTATGACCACGAAGTACACTAGTCGGAAGCTGTATACGGCGGTGAATGATGTGGCGACTAGCGTTAGGGTTAGGGCTCAGGCGTTTAGATAAGAGGTGTTTAGGGCTTCAATGATTGCGTCTTTTGAGAAAAACCCCGCCAGGAATGGGGTCCCCGTCAGGGCTAGGCTGCCAATTGTGAAGTAGGTTGAGGTGGCGGGCAAAATATTAAATAGGCCCCCCATCTTTCGGATGTCTTGCTCGTCGTTTAGGCTGTGGATGATTGACCCCGAGCATAGGAATAGTATGGCCTTGAAAAAGGCGTGGGTACAGATGTGGAGGAATGCTAGTTGTGGTTGATTTAGTCCAATCGTGACCATTATTAGGCCTAATTGACTTGATGTTGAGAAAGCTACAATTTTCTTGATATCATTTTGGGTTAGGGCGCAAGTGGCTGTAAATAAGGAGGTTAGTGCTCCAAGGCAGAGACAGGTTGTTAGAACCAGCTGGTTGTTTTCCATAAGGGGGTGAAGGCGAATTAGTAGGAAGATTCCTGCTACAACCATGGTGCTTGAGTGGAGTAGGGCGGATACTGGCGTAGGGCCCTCTATGGCGGACGGGAGTCAGGGATGTAAGCCAAATTGGGCTGATTTTCCTGTTGCCGCTAAGGCAAGTCCTATTAGAGGGATTGTTATGTCGAAGTTTTTTGACAAGGTAAAAATTTGTTGAATTTCCCAGGAGTTGAGGTTTATTGCGAGCCAGGCTATGGTTATAATTAGTCCAATATCCCCCACCCGGTTGTAAATGACGGCCTGGAGGGCCGCCGTGTTGGCGTCTGCCCGGCCGTGTCATCACCCAATGAGTAAAAAGGACATAATCCCCACCCCCTCTCAGCCGATAAATAACTGAAATATATTATTAGCTGTAACTAAAATGATTATGGCTACTAAGAATGTGAGCAGGTATTTAAAGAATCGGTCAATGTTGGGGTCGGAGTGCATATATCATAGTGCAAATTCTAGAATTGATCAGGTAACGTATAGGGCAATAGGGACGAAGATTAGGGAGTAATGGTCAAACTTGAAGCTGATATTTACGTCAAACGTTTGGGTGTTTATTCATTGTCAATTTGTGATGATGCCTTCTGTTTTCAGATTAAGGAAGATCATAAGCGGCAAAAGGCTGACAAAGAATGCGGAGCTAACGGCAGTTTTGGTTGCTTCTGCCATGTTGGACCCTTGTTGGTTGGGGTTTAGTGTGGTGAGTAGCGGATAAGCTAAGATGAAGAAGATCAGGAGGAGTGATGAGTGTATAATTAGTGTCATTTTAGCTTCCACTTGGATTTGCGCCAAGAGTTTTTGGTTCCTAAGACCAACGGATGAACTGTTATCCTTTGGAAGCACAAGGAAGCCGCGGATTTTAACCTCGGGGCGTAAGGATTAGCAGTGCTAACTATTTCAGTTCCTCCTTGGTGAGTAAGGGGGTTTTAGCCCCTATCTTTAGAATCACAATCTAATATCTTGATTAAACTATACTTACAATAGCACCACCCTCATATGAGTTCTGGTTTTGTTATCAGTAGGAGGACGGGGATTAGGTGTAAGGTCATTAGTAGGTGTTCTCGGGTATGAAATGGTTGAAGTCCCGTGATGTGATTTGGTGTTGGGCCTCGCTGTGATATGAGGAACATGTATAAGGAATAGCCAGCAGTAATCAATGTTCCTAGCCCGGTAAGCAGAATTGTTCATGGGGACCAGCTAAATAATGTTGTGATGATTATGAGTTCCCCTATTAAATTAGGCAGCGGTGGGAGTGCGAGGTTAGCTAGGTTGGCGATGAATCATCATACCGCGGTTAATGGAAAGATCACTTGTAGTCCTCGGGCAAGGACTATTGTTCGGCTATGGGTTCGTTCGTATGCTGTATTGGCCAGGCAGAATAATGCTGAGGATACCAGCCCGTGGGCAATTATTAAAATGATTGCTCCTGAGAATCCTCAGGGGGTTTGGATTAGGATCCCTCCTGCCACTAGTCCTATATGACTTACAGATGAGTAGGCAATTAGTGATTTCAGATCTGTTTGTCGAAGGCAGATTGATCCAGTTATAATAATGCCCCAGAGGGCTAAGATGATGAACGGATAGGCTAGCTCTTTTGATAAGGGGTCCAGCATCACTATCATACGTATTATTCCATACCCGCCAAGTTTTAGCAGAACTGCTGCTAGTACCATGGATCCTGCTACTGGGGCTTCTACGTGTGCTTTTGGTAGTCACAGGTGAACGCCGTATAATGGTATTTTAACTAAAAATGCGATTAGGCAGCCGGCCCATCAAATTATGTGGCCTCAGGAGTCGAGTTGTAGGGGTTGTGAGTATTGGAGCACTAATATTGACAATGTCCCAGTAGACTGTTGAAGGAGAAGTAGGGCAACTAGAAGCGGGAGGGATCCCGCCAGCGTATAGAACAGGAAGTAGGTCCCTGCATTGAGTCGTTCGGTTTGGTTTCCTCACCGGGTAATAATAATAAGGGTTGGAATAAGGGTGGCTTCAAACATAATATAAAATATAATGATCTCTGTGGCGCCGAATGCCATGATTAAGAAAGTTTGTAGTGAGGCAAGGAGTATAATATATGAGCGTTGTCGGCTAATTGGTTCAGGGTTGATATGATTTTGGCTGGCTAGGATCATGAGTGGGAGTAACCAGCATGTTAATACCAGAAGGGGGGTTGATAGCGGGTCCGTGGCCAGGAATATGTTGGAGGAGGCCCATCCAGTTTCGGATGTTCATTTTAGTCATGTTAGACTGATAAGGGCGATCAGGAGGCTATGTGCGGTTGTGGTCGTTCATAGCCACTTAGGGGAAGTAAGTCAAATTGTTGGGAATAGCATAATTGTGGGGATTAATACTTTTAGCATTGTAGAAGATTAAGGTTTTGTAGACGGTCGGTGCCGTGGGTGCGGGCGGTGGCAACTAATAATGCCAGACCGGTGCTTGCTTCACAAGCAGAGAAGGCCAAGAGCAGTATAGGGGCTGTTGAGAATCCTGTGGCTTCGAACTGCAGTGCCCATAAGGCCAGTGCGATAAATAGGGATAATATTATTCCTTCTAAGCATAAGAGTGCGGAGAGTAGATGGGTTCGGTGGAATGCTAGTCCTATTATACCTAAAATAAATGCTGAGCTAAAGCTGAAATGTACGGGTGTCATGAGGGGGTCGTGGAATTAAACCACGATTTTCTGAGCCGAAATCAGAGGTCTTATTTTGGACTAACCCCCTATTCTGCTCATTCTAAGCCGCCTTGAGTTCATTCGTAAATTAGTCCTAGGGTCAGTAAAATTAGGACTGTTGTGGCTCAGAAGAGTGTTCCGGTGGGGTTGTGGAGTTGGTCTCCTCATGGTAGTGGGAGGAGGAGGGCAATTTCTAGGTCAAAGAGGAGAAATAGGATTGCTACTAGGAAGAAGCGTAGAGAAAATGGTAGGCGGGCGGATCCTAGTGGGTCAAATCCGCACTCATATGGTGATAATTTTTCTGCATCAGGGTTTATTTGTGGTAATCAAAAAGACACGATTGCCAGAATTAAGGATAGGGTTATTGTAATAACTAAGACGGTTATAATTAGATTCATTATCTTTCCTTGGGGTTTAACCAAGACTGTGTGATTGGAAGCCACTTGTACTAACTTTAATACTAGAAAGATTATGAGCCTCATCAATAGATAGACACGTAGAGGAATAGTCATACTACGTCGACGAAGTGTCAGTATCAGGCAGCGGCTTCAAAGCCAAAATGGTGTTCAGATGTAAAGTGGTATTGAATTTGACGTAGAAGACATACTGCCAAGAAGGTTGATCCAATAATGACGTGTAGTCCATGGAATCCCGTGGCCACGAAGAATGTTGAGCCGTAGACTCCGTCTGCGATTGTGAAGGGCGCTTCATAATATTCTATGGCTTGGAGTGCAGTAAAATAGAACCCTAGTAGAATAGTTAATGTTAAAGACTGAATGGCTTGTTTCCGTTCTCCCTCCATAATGCTGTGGTGGGCTCATGTTACTGTAACCCCTGATGCTAGTAGTACGGCTGTGTTGAGGAGTGGCACTTCAAAGGGGTCTAGTGGGGTAATTCCTGTGGGGGGTCAGCATCCCCCCAGTTCTGGTGTTGGTGCTAAGCTTGAGTGGTAAAAGGCTCAAAAGAACCCGAGGAAAAAGAATACTTCGGAGGTGATAAATAGAATTATTCCGTATCGTAGTCCCTTTTGTACTGGGGGTGTGTGGTGGCCTTGGAAGGTCCCTTCTCGGATAATATCACGCCATCACTGGTATATGGTGAGAAGTAGGAGAACTATTCCTAAAGTTATAAGTGTTGTTGAGTGAAAGTGGAATCAGATTGCTAAACCGGATGTTATTAGTAGGGCAGCGATAGCTCCGGTCAGTGGTCATGGGCTTGGGTCAACTATATGATAGGCATGTGCTTGGTGGGCCATTAAACGTTTTCTTGTAAATAAAGGCTTAGAAGAAGTACAAATACATAGGCTTGGATCATTGCCACCGCAACCTCTAATAGTGTAAGCAGAAAGAGTACGGCAGCAGTTAAGATTGCTACTGTTGGTATTATTGGCAGAAGAACAAATACGGCCGTGGCGATGAGTTGAATTAACAGGTGGCCTGCAGTCAGGTTGGCTGTGAGTCGAACCCCCAGGGCTAGTGGTCGGATGAACAAGCTAATTGTTTCAATAATAATTAATACAGGGATCAGTGGAATGGGTGTCCCTTCTGGTAGGAGGTGTCCCAAGGCGACTGTTGGTTGATTTCGTATTCCAATAATCACTGTGGCGAGTCATAGTGGCACGGCAAATCCCATATTGAGCGATAGCTGTGTTGTAGGTGTAAAGGTGTATGGGAGTAGGCCCAACATGTTAGTTGTAATTAAGAAGATTATTAATGAGGCTAATAATAGTGCTCACTTATGTCCTTCTACATTCAGCGGCAGTATTAATTGATTTGTGAATCGATTAATAAATCATCCTTGAATTGTAATAAGTCGGTTATTAATTCACCGAGATGAGGGGGTTGGGTAGAGTACTCAGGGGAGTGCAATTGCGATCGCAATTAGTGGAATTCCCAGATATGATGGGCTTGCAAATTGGTCGAAGAAGCTTACTATCATGGTCAGTCTCAGGACTCAGTTTTGTGTTTTTCAGCACTTACTGGGATTAGTTCATTTGGTGAAATATGGTTCAAGATTTTAGTTGGAATAATAGTTAAGAAAATTAATCAGGAAAACACTAAAATTGCGAATCAAGGGCCGGGGGTTAATTGTGGCATTTCACTAGAGGTGGTTAGGAATCACCAATCTTTGGCTTAAAAGGCCAATGCTTTGTCCAATATTTAGCTTCCTAGCGAGGCGTCTTCTAGTATCAGTGAAGATCAGTTTTCAAAGTGTTCTAGCGGGACTGCTTCAACTACGATGGGTATAAAGCTGTGGTTGGCTCCGCAGATTTCAGAGCACTGTCCATAAAATACCCCTGGGCGGGAGGCGATAAAAGCGGTTTGATTAAGTCGTCCTGGGACTGCGTCCATTTTTACACCCAGGGATGGAACAGCTCAGGAGTGTAGTACGTCTTCGGCGGACACTAAAACACGAATTGGGGATTCTATTGGGACAACTATTCGGTGGTCTGTTTCTAGAAGTCGGAATTGTCCTGGGGTAAGGTCTTGGGTTGGTACTATATAAGAGTCAAAGCCCAGGTTTTCATAATCTGTGTACTCGTAGCTTCAGTATCACTGATGTCCTATCGCTTTAATTGTCAGGTGGGGGTCATTAATTTCGTCTATAAGATAGAGAATACGCAGGGAGGGCAGGGCAATTAGTACTAAAATAACAGCTGGTAGAATAGTTCATACAATTTCGATTTCTTGAGAGTCTAAGATATATTTATTAGTAAGCTTGCTAGACACCATTGCAACAATAATATATAATACTAAGATGCTAATTAGGAGTACAATTATTAATGCATGGTCGTGGAAGTGAAGAAGTTCTTCTATAACGGGTGATGCCGCGTCTTGGAATCCTAGTTGTGTTGGATGTGCCATTAAGCTTTGGGGTAAGACATGCAGGGATTTAACCTACAATTTCACCTTGACAAGGTGATGTAATTTACATTTTACTAATGTCTTTAGAAGAAAGTGACAGAGTGGTTATGTGGGCTGGCTTGAAACCAGCATATGGGGGTTCAATTCCTCCCTTTCTCGTTAATTTGATTGAATTTGAACAAATGCTGGTTCCTCGTACGTGTGATAAGGAGGGGGGCAGCCGTGAAGTCATTCTACGTTTGTTATTGTTAGTTCTACAGATAACACTTCCCGTTTAGCGGCAAAGGCTTCTCATAAGATAAATAGGAACATAATAACCGCTACTAAAGAAATTAATGATCCGATGGATGACACTGTATTTCACAGGGCATAGGCATCTGGGTAGTCAGAGTACCGTCGTGGCATGCCCGCTAACCCCAGGAAATGTTGCGGGAAGAATGTAAGATTAACTCCAATAAACATGATCGCGAAGTGAATTTTTGTTCAAGTGCTGTGAAGGGTGTACCCGGTTAGTAGGGGGAATCAGTGCACAAAGGCTGCTATAATGGCAAATACAGCACCCATCGACAGTACGTAATGGAAGTGTGCAACCACGTAGTAGGTGTCATGAAGGACAATGTCAAGTGATGAGTTAGATAGGACAATTCCTGTGAGCCCCCCCACTGTAAATAGGAAAATGAACCCGAGGGCCCATAGTAAGGGTGTTTCTCATTTGATTGACCCCCCATGGAGTGTGGCTAGTCAGCTAAATACTTTTACACCTGTTGGGATCGCGATAATTATTGTTGCAGATGTAAAGTATGCACGAGTGTCTACGTCCATTCCGACAGTAAACATGTGGTGGGCTCACACAATAAATCCTAAAAGGCCGATAGCCATTATAGCTCAGACTATTCCTATATACCCGAATGGTTCTTTTTTGCCTGAGTAGTAGGCTACAACGTGAGAAATAATTCCAAATCCTGGAAGGATAAGAATATAAACTTCGGGGTGCCCAAAGAATCAGAATAAGTGTTGGTAAAGGATCGGGTCCCCTCCTCCTGCCGGGTCAAAGAATGTGGTGTTGAGGTTTCGATCTGTAAGGAGTATTGTAATCCCAGCAGCTAAGACAGGTAATGAGAGGAGAAGTAGCACGGCGGTTACTAGAACGGACCATACGAATAGGGGTGTTTGGTATTGGGAGATGGCTGGGGGTTTCATATTGATAGTTGTGGTGATGAAATTGATTGCCCCTAAAATTGATGAAATACCCGCTAAGTGGAGGGAGAAAATTGTTAGGTCTACTGATGCTCCTGCGTGAGCTAGATTTCCTGCAAGGGGCGGGTATACTGTTCATCCTGTTCCGGCTCCGGCTTCAACACCAGAAGAAGCCAGTAGCAGTAGGAATGATGGGGGCAGTAGTCAGAAGCTTATGTTATTTATTCGTGGGAATGCTATGTCAGGGGCTCCAATTATTAGTGGTACAAGTCAGTTTCCAAACCCTCCAATAAGAATGGGCATTACTATAAAGAAAATTATTACGAAGGCGTGAGCAGTAACGATTACATTGTAAATTTGGTCATCACCTAGAAGCGACCCGGGTTGGCTTAGTTCAGCCCGAATGAGGAGGCTTAAGGCGGTTCCTACTATTCCGGCTCAGGCACCAAATACAAGATAAAGGGTACCAATGTCTTTGTGGTTAGTAGAGAAGAATCAGCGCGTGATTGCCACAGGTAGGGTGGCCGAGTGCTTAGGCGGTGGGTTGTAGCCCCGAAGACAGAGGTTTAAGTCCTCTTCCTATCAGCCCCGTGGTGAAGAACACATTGGATTGCAAATCCGAAGACGCAGACTAATACTCTGCCGGGGCTTTTCCCGCCTCACTGAGGCAGGCGGCGGGAAAAGTAGATGGATGCTCGCTGGCTTGAGCGCTTAGCTGTTAACTAAGAGTTTGTAGGATCGAGGCCTTCCCATCTAGTAAGGCCTTAGCTTAATTAAAGCGTCTGATTTGCAATCAGGAGATGTAAGTTAATCCCTTGTAGGCCTTAATCAGGGACTAGAAGATTTTCACTTCTACTTAGAGCTTTGAAGGCTTTTGGTCTAATATTATCCTAAGTCCCTAGGCGGTCAGTATTAGGATGGCCGGGGTGACTGGCAGTAACCCCAGGGTAGACACGACAAACAAAGCCAGGGGCAAGGAGACTTGGGTCGTTTGGGTCCGTCAGGGGGTGGTTGAGTTGGTTGTGTTGGGGGAGACGGTTAGTGTTATTGCGTAGCATAGTCGCAAGTAGAAGTATAGACTAATTAATGCGGTTAGAGCTATAGTTGTGGCGATAAGGGGAAGGTCCTGTTTTGCCAACTCTTGCAGGATCATTCATTTTGGCATAAATCCTGTGAGGGGTGGGAGGCCCCCCAGTGAGAGCAGAACTAGGGCAGTTGTCGATGCTAGTACAGGGCTTTTCGATCAGGTTGTTGCGAGTGTGCTGATTTTGGTTGCTAGTGACATCTTTAGGGTCAGGAATGTTGCGGAGGTCATAATAATATATGTTGCTAGTGCAATTAGGGTGAGCTGGGGGGCGTACTGGACTACAATAATTATCCACCCTATGTGGGCGATTGAAGAATAGGCCAGGATCTTCCGTAGCTGGGTTTGGTTTAGTCCCCCTCATCCGCCTACCAATGTGGATGTGGCCCCTAATAGTGTTAGCAGTAGCGGGTCGATGGTTTGGGCTGTTTGGACGATTAGCGCGAATGGGGCAAGTTTTTGTCAGGTGGATAGGATCAGTCCTGTGAGCAGATCTAATCCTTGCAGAACTTCTGGTATTCAGAAGTGCACTGGTGCGAGTCCAATTTTAAGTGCTAGAGCGGCCACGAACATTGTACTGGCGATGGGGTTTGATAAGTCGTTGATGCTTCATTCTCCTGTTGCTCAGGCATTTGTTGTGCTCGCAAATAGGATTATTGCCGCCGCAGTGGCCTGGGTTAAGAAGTATTTTGTAGTTGCTTCTACTGCACGGGGGTGGTGATGTTGCGCTATTAGGGGGGTGATTGCCAGTGTATTAATTTCCAGGCCTATTCAAGCCAGAAGTCAATGAGAGCTAGCAAAGGTTAGAGTAGTTCCTAGTCCTAGGCTGGATAATAGGATTGCAAGTACGTATGGGTTCATTGGCGGAGGAGGGATTTTAACCGTCATGTTCGGGGTATGGGCCCGAAAGCTTCATTAGCTGACCCTGCCCATAGAAAGTGGTGTAAAGGAAGCACCAAGAGTTTTGATCTCTTGAGTATGGGTTCAATTCCCTTCTTTCTAGGAACTGAGGGGATTTTAACCCCTGTAAGTCACTCTATCAAAGTGGTCCTTGGGTGCTCAGGCACAGTTCCTCAGTTACAGTTGTGGGGGGAGCCCCGCCAGCGCGATTGGCAGGGCGGTGTGTCATAGCACGAAGGCTAGTGTGAGGGGGAGGAAATTTTTCCAGACTAGGTGTATTAGTTGGTCATATCGGAATCGCGGGTACGAGGCCCGCACTCATAGGAATACGACGGACAGGAGTGCGGCCTTGGTCATAAGGTTAATTGTTGCAAGTTCTGGGATGCTGGGGATATGTGAGGCCCCCAGGAATAGTACGGCTGAGAGGGTATTTATTAGAAGGATGTTAGCGTATTCGGCCAGGAAAAATAGCGCGAAGGGCCCTCCTGCATATTCTACATTAAAACCGGATACTAGTTCTGATTCCCCCTCCGTGAGATCAAATGGCGCTCGGTTCGTCTCGGCTAGTGTTGAGATATATCATATTGCAGCTAAGGGCCAGGCGGGTACAAGCAATCAAATGCTTTCTTGGGTAACATTAAATGTCTGTAGGGTGTATCCCCCCGAAAAAATAATTACGGAGAGGAGGATTAGTCCTAGGCTAACCTCATAGGAGATTGTTTGGGCCACGGCCCGGAGGGCCCCAATTAATGCATACTTTGAATTAGATGCTCAGCCTGACCCAAGGATCGAGTACACCGCAAGGCTTGACAGGGCCAGGATGAATAAGATCCCTAAGTTAAGATCAGTCACTGGGTGAGGCATAGGTATTGGTGCCCACAGGGTTATGGCCAGGGTTAGTGCAAGCATTGGGGCGGCTAGAAATAGGAACGGAGATGATGTGGACGGGCGAACGGGTTCTTTAATGAATAGTTTTACACCGTCGGCGATGGGCTGTAGCAGCCCGTAGGGCCCTACCACATTTGGCCCTTTTCGTAGTTGCATATATCCTAGCACTTTTCGTTCAATCAGTGTCAGGAAGGCTACTGCCAGAAGTACTGGGACAATGTAGGCCAGGGGGTTGATTAGATGTGTAATTAGGATGTTTAGCATAACTGGGAAGAGGATTTGAACCCCTGGCTAAAAGGGCTTAGGCCTTTCGCAATTTACCATGCTCTGCCACCCCAGTATGTCCTTATTTTGGCCGGCTGGGATTTTGGCTCTCCCTTTACTTTATTTATTTGCTTTCATAAATTAGGGGTGGGGCGTGCTTTAAGTATGGGCCCCCCTTTTCCGATCCTTTCGTACTAGGAAAAGTAGCGTTACAGATAGAAACTGACCTGGATTGCTCCGGTCTGAACTCAGATCACGTAGGACTTTAATCGTTGAACAAACGAACCCTTAATAGCGGCTGCACCATTAGGATGTCCTGATCCAACATCGAGGTCGTAAACCCCCTCGTCGATATGGACTCTGGGAGAGGATTGCGCTGTTATCCCTAGGGTAACTTGGTTCGTTGATCGGCTTTGTTGCCGGATCATATTTGGTCAGATGTTCTGTGGCTTAGAGATGTCTCTCTTAGCTTTAGGAAGTTTTCCCAGTCCACTTGGAGGCTTTTCTTTCCTCCGTGGTCGCCCCAACCGAAGGTAAAATATCATATTCCACAAGGTTTTTGCTTTTTATTAAGTTGCTTGACGTGGTTGAGTTTTGTACCTTAAGCTCCAAAGGGTCTTCTCGTCTTGTATTATTATACCCGCTTCTGCACGGGTAGATCAATTTCACTGACTTGAAAGGGGAGACAGTTAAGCCCTCGTTTAGCCATTCATACAGGTCTCTATTTAAAAGACAAGTGATTGCGCTACCTTTGCACGGTCAAAATACCGCGGCCGTTGAACTTGTGGTCACTGGGCAGGCTGGACCTCCTATACTTGGCTATGTTGCAGGAGGCGATGTTTTTGGTAAACAGGCGAGGCTTGCGTTTGCCGAGTTCCTTCCTTTTCTTTTAGTCTTTCCTTTAATGGCACTCCAGTGTGGGGGTAACGATGGTTTAGTTGTGTGGTTTTCTTGGCTTTATTTGTAGTTCACATTGCTCTCTTGGGTTGAGTTCGTTAATTGCCAATGGTGGGTCCGATTTGGCTTACACTTGTGCTTGGAGAAGGGCAGGCCTTCTTGTTACTCATTTTAGCATAGTCTCTTCCATGTAGACATGGATTGGCCTAATAGTATTTAGGGGAATAAGATTTTTTGTCAGGATAATAAACTTCTCTCTGTCTGAGCTTTAACGCTTTCTGTTTAGGTGGCTGCTTTTAGGCCCACTAGAACAGTATATTTTATGTATTATGATCTTTATCCTCCTGTAAAGGTTGTGTCCTTTGTTAAAGGGGCTGTACCCCCTTCAACTAACTCTCGTGTATTTCTCTTAGTCTTATTTTTATTTCGATCGGAGGAGTGCGAGGCTGAACTTCTATTCATTTCTTAGGCAACCAGCTATCACCAGGTTCGGTAGGTCTGTCACTTCTACCCGGAGTTCTTCCCACTCTTTTGCCACAGAGACGGGTTGGCCCTTAATAGGCTGTCTCGGGGTAGCTCACTTGGTTTCGGGGTTTCAAACTAAAGGTCTCTTTGCTTGGGTGTACTGGCTAAATCATGATGCAAAAGGTACAAGATTTAATCTTTGCTTTTTTGTGCTTATATGGGTTGTTTCATTTCTCTTTCAGCTTTCCCTTGCGGTACTATTTCTATTGCTTTGGTAGGACCTTTTCCGTCTCCCGTACTCAGGTAAAAGAATGGTTTAGTTTTTGGTGTTAGGCTTATTTTATTTTATTTACATTGTCTAGTTATTGGGTGGTTAAGCTAGCTGTTTGGCTCAGGGTGATCCAGTTTGCATGGATGTCTTCTCGGTGTAAGTGAGATGCTTGACTGACTCAGCCACGCCCTGGGTTTGATCCAAGTGCACCTTCCGGTACACTTACCGTGTTACGACTTGCCTCCCCTTGTCAGTGCTAACATATTAGGTATTTTCGATGCGTTTAGACAGGGGAGAGTGACGGGCGGTGTGTACGCGTCTCAGAGCCGGGTTCAAAGGGACACTCTATTTCCCTTTTACTATTAAATCCTCCTTCAAGCACTGTTTCATGGTGCATGTTCGTAATATTCTATAAATAGAAAATGTAGCCCATTTCTTCCCACCTCATACGCTACACCTCGACCTGACGTTCTGGGCTGTGCCCATCTTGCTTACTTTTATACCCTTCACAGGGTAAGCTGACGACGGCGGTATATAGGCTGGGGTGACTAGAAGTGGTGAGGTTAAACGGGGGTTATCGGTTCTAGAACAGGCTCCTCTAAGGGGGTCTGAGACACCGTCAGGTCCTTTGGGTTTTAAGCTAATGCTTGTAGTACCCTGGCGGACATCTAATTGTAGTTGGATGTCTGAGTTTACGGCTGAGCATAGTGGGGTATCTAATCCCAGTTTGTTTCTCAGCTTTCGTGGGGTCAGGTGAGTTTATTAAAGCTACTTTCGTATATAGGGCCTCGGACACCTAGAAGCGTATGACGGCCAAGGGGCCATTTGGCTTTATCTTATTTATCCTTAACCACCCTTTACGCCGTTATAATATCAACTAGGGCCTCTCGTCTAACCGCGGTGGCTGGCACGAGTTTTACCGGCCCTCTTAACACTAACTGAGTCAAGTTTTCACTCATGGCTTAATGTTTATCACTGCTGAATTCCCTTGGGGGTGTGGCTTGGCTAGGCGTCTTGGGCTAATGTTTGTGCCTGATGCCCGCTCCTCGTCCCCGGGAAGGGGGATTGAGGGCATATTCACTGGGCTGCGGAGACTTGCATGTGTAAGTTGGGTTAGAGCTGATAGTAAGGTCGGGACCATGCCTTTGTGCACGCGGAGTTTCTTAGGACCCATCTTAGCATCTTCAGTGCTATGCTTTATATTAAGCTACGCTAGC